TTATCAAATACCCCTTTGTTTGAATGTTTGAAAATTTTTTTGAAGTCCGGTCGCGAGGTCTGAATAGTAGGTATGAATCATAGTTCAAATATTTCTTGATCTATTCCGTGCTCCAGATACTAGGATGAATATCCGACGAGGCAGAACCATCTCTACCGAGATGACAGACCCATTCTCTGTACTATCAATAGGATCAATTATAACAAGTCGCACACTCATATTCCGGAAATACCGAAACAACGGAATTCCACGGTCGAACTACCAGAACGGACTATAAATCTGAGTCCTAAGTGATTCATTTTTGATTGAAAAGCCTTATGGACCTAACTCATTGAAATCCCATCCAGTAAAACGGAAGAATTATAAATCTCCAAAATAATAGATAGGAATATTGCAAATAGAGCCATTGCGACACCCATAAATGGGGTGGTTCCCCATCCAGGAGCCACTTTACCATATTCCGAATTCAATGGTTTCAATAAATCCCCTACAATAGTTCGTCTTGGCCCAGATCTAGAACTACCCTCAACGGTTTGTGTAGCCATAAATACTATTTCATTGGTTGAGATCTGTTGACTTTGTATACTATTCCGTTTTAAATAAACGATCTTATCGTAGCATAGATCCATCGCGGTCTTGAAATTTCTAATAATGGAAACAGCAACCTTAGTCGCCATCTCCATATCTGGTTCACTTGTAAGCTTTACAGGGTACGCCTTATATACCGCTTTTGGGCAACCCTCTCAACAACTAAGAGATCCATTCGAGGAACACGGGGACTAATTGAAGTAATGAGTCCCCCATATGGGGGACTCATTACTTCAATTAAGATAATGAAAAATCATTTCATCTTTTTAGTCGGGACCTTAGGCGGTTCTCGAAAAAATATAGCGAAAAAGATTATCCCTAAAGTCGATACTAACAGGAATGTATAAACCAATGCTTCCATAGATTCGATCGTGGTTTACAATTATAGCTTCCACACCTGTTCATTTGGGATCATTTCCCAGATAAAGAAAGGACAAGAGCAAAGAAAGGCGATGATGAAAATCAATATTTCTACGGTACCTTCTGTCAAATAAAAAAATCAAATATAGAGGCGAAAGATACCATAGCAATGTTGTATCAGACTACCTGTCTCCTTGTAGTTGGATCTCCAATTTTTTGGAATGCTCCAAATTCCACTTGAGCATCCAAATCTGGGTCAATACCAGCAAAAACATCTCTGAACAAGGTTCTAGCACCATGCCAAATGTGTCCGAAAAAGAAGAGCAAAGCAAACGTAGCATGTCCAAAAGTGAACCAACCCCTTGGACTGCTCCGAAAAACACCATCGGATTTCAAAGTAGCACGATCTAATTCAAAAATTTCACCCAATTGGGCACGTCTAGCATATTTTTTCACAGTAGCAGGATCGCTATAGCTGACTCCATTGAGTTCGCCACCATAGAACTCAACAGTTACACCCACTTGTTCGACACTATACTTCGATTCTGCCCTTCTAAAAGGAACATCGGCTCTAACAATTCCGTCTCCGTCTACCAAAACTACTGGAAATGTTTCAAAAAAAGTAGGCATACGACGTACAAAAAGTTCATGCCCTTCTTTATCTCTAAAAATAGGGTGTCCTAACCATCCAACAGCTATTCCATCCCCGTTGTCCATTGAGCCTGCTCTGAATAATCCACCTTTCGCAGGATTATTACCGATGTAATCATAGAAAGCTAATTTTTCAGGAATTTTAGACCAAGCTTCCGATAAACTCAGATTCTCGGCTAGACCGGCGCCAACTCTTCGATATATTTCTTGCTGGAAGTATCCCTGATCCCACTGATAACGAGTGGGACCAAATAATTCGATCGGGGTAGTTGCTGAACCATACCACATAGTCCCAGCAACAACGAAAGCTGCAAAAAAGACAGCAGCGATACTACTGGAAAGGACAGTTTCAATATTGCCCATACGTAATCCTTTGTATAGACGTTGGGGTGGGCGGACACTAAGATGGAATAGACCCGCTAATATGCCCAATGTACCTGCTGCAATATGATGAGAGGCTATTCCTCCCGGAACAAAAGGATCAAAACCTTCCGCGCCCCATGCTGGATTTACAGATTGTACTTTTCCGGTTAGGCCATAAGGATCGGACACCCATATTCCAGGACCATACAAGCCTGTTACATGAAATGCGCCAAACCCAAAGCAAGCCACCCCTGAGAGAAATAAATGAATTCCAAAGATCTTGGGCAAATCCAAAGAGGGTTTTCCCGTACGTTCATCACAGAATATTTCTAGGTCCCAATACACCCAATGCCAGATAGCTGCTAAGAAGCACAAGCCAGAAAACACAATATGTGCCCCGGCCACACCCTCGTAACTCCAAATACCCGGATTCGTTATAGTTCCTCCTGTGATACTCCAACCGCCCCATGAGTTGGTTATTCCTAAACGAGTCATGAAGGGTATAACGAACATACCTTGTCTCCACATTGGATCAAGAACGGGGTCAGAAGGATCAAAAACTGCTAATTCGTATAGAGCCATCGAACCGGCCCAACCAGAAACTAGAGCGGTATGCATTATATGGACAGAAAGCAGCCGACCAGGATCATTCAATACGACGGTATGAACACGATACCAAGGCAAACCCATGGAAATACCCCTTTCTCAAAAAAAATAGACACTATGTCACTTTATCGCATTGGAAATAACTATGCTATGGACCTCACTTTTTCGTTGGATTATCTCGAAACAAGGGTTAATATTTATTCTGTTACGTTGGTAATAATGGAACTTCTGCTCGTAGGAACAAAAAGAAGCAGATCTATTCTATACCCAATAAGTACCAATACGCAATGGGGCGATTAGTCCTATTTTTTGTGAGCGAATTTATAGATACTTGTTTATCATTCGAACGATCCGTTCGTAAGAATTTTCCTTTATTCCGTCTTCCTCCATGAATCTTCCAATCGATCGATAAAATACGATAAATGACAATATTATGAAGACAATAAACCCATTGTTTATATTGTTTATTACGTTTCCACATCAAAGTGAAATAGAGTACTTAACTCCTTTTTCTTTCATTTAATGCCCATTGGTGTTCCAAAAGTACCTTTCCGGAGTCCTGGAGAGGAAGATGCAGTTTGGGTTGACGTATAGTGTGACTTGTCAGACATATTGGGTCATATGGGATTTCCCCGTTTTCTCCCCCGATCGAGATATCCTCTATTTCGCCCAAGAAAGATTGATTGAACCATCAATAATTCGAAGCGTGAAGTGCAATTAGATCAATTGATTTTTGGTTGGGGGATCCATATTATCAATTAAAAGAATTTATGGTTGGCTTGGACCAATAAAATGAAGTATACAGGCTCCGTTCAGAAAATACCAAATTGGGAATCTATGTATGATTCCCACCCTATCCTAAATGATTTCTTTATACCATATGAGTGATCTCGCCAATCAATGGAATGGAATAATATGGTGAATACATCGAATATTTTGTGGAAGGCATAAAACAAATTGAAAAAGAAGAAAGTCGTAGCAAAAAGAAATGGTACTGGAATCATTTGTCCTATATGTACAAATGGAATTCGGGCAGACCTTTACCCGGAGTAGAGCATAAACCTAAAAGAGTTGAAGAGGCCCATTCGGGAACAAGAAAATGACATAGTGATTTGGATCTCGATGAAACAATACATCAATGAGAGGTTAGTTCGATAAGTTCAGTGAATTCTTTTTTATATAGGGAAGCAAGTCAAAACTCGTGTTTCTTGAAAATGAAAGAAAAAGCCCCTTCATTAGGAAAAAGCCTGCTACGAAAAAAGAAATAGGGCTGGAATCGACACATTTCTTTTTTTTTTTTTCTCAATTTTGATTTTTTGAACCGTATGCATCCAAAGGTGCGTGTACGGTTCCTAAGGAATACAATTTTGTCCTAATCAACCGACTTCATCGAGAAAGATTACTTTTTTTAGGCCAACAAGTTGATAGCGAGATCTCGAATCAACTTGTTGGTCTCATGGTATATCTCAGCATAGAAGATGATACCAAAGATCTTTATTTGTTTATAAATTCTCCCGGCGGATGGGTAATCCCAGGAATAGCTATTTATGATACTATGCAATTTGTGCCACCAGATGTGCATACAATATGCATGGGATTAGCCGCTTCAATGGGATCTTTCATCCTGGTCGGAGGAGAAATTACCAAACGTTTAGCATTCCCTCACGCTTGGCGCCAATGAGTTTTTTGATTTGAGAAAAAAAAAAAAAAAGACTATGCCTTCGCCATATGGAATATGAATAAAATAATTAAGTCATAATAGCATGGCATTTCAAGTTCGATATGAGCAAACTATTATTATTATTTTTTTTTTTCATAATATAATATGAGATTATGTATCGGGATAGTAGTATGAAAAAAAGGTTATTTTCGATTTGATCTTATGTATCGGGGTCCGTTTCAGCGTCACAAACCTTTTTGCTTCCACACCAGAAGTCTCTTTCCATCCAATATTTATGTTATGAAAGAGTGCGAAAAAAGATCATTTTTTACTTAATTTTGATTTGATCGGATCAGAAAGAAACTTTGGGATTGCTGAATCACAAACGAGATAAATATATAAAGCAACGGAACCATCATAGTATTTTTGATTACTCCGAAAGGAAGGATGGTAAATGGATCATTCAACGATCCGGGTCTGATGGATTCGACTTGTCTCTTTCTTCGACGAAAGAAGAGAAAAAGAAATTCCATTGCAGAGCCGTATGCAATGCACAAAAAATGCCTGTACGGTTGTTCAATTCTATCTTTTTTTTTTCTCCCCGCTTGTTATTCTTTTTCCATCCCTTCCCCCAATCATGCGAGGTAGAGGAATCATTCATTATGTTATATCATCAGGGTTATGATCCATCAACCTGCTAGTTCTTTTTATGAGGCACCCACAGGAGAATTTATCCTGGAAGCGAAAGAACTACTAAAACTCCGCGAAACCCTCACAAGGGTTTATGTACAAAGAACGGGCAATCCTTTATGGGTTGTATCCGAAGACATGGAAAGGGATGTTTTTATGTCAGCAACAGAAGCCCAAGATCATGGCATTATTGATCTTGTAGCGGTCGAAAATACCGGGGATTTGACATAAATCTTTGATTCCATTTCGAAATTTGAATGAACCATTATTTGATCTTTTATCTTCTTACCTGAATAAAATATTAAATGGAAATAATTGATAATCATCTGGTTAGGATCGATCTAAACCAACCCATTCTGTATATGATTCAGCATGCCAACTATTAAACAACTTATTAGAAACATAAGACAGCCAATAAGAAATGTCACGAAATCCCCTGCTCTTCGAGGATGTCCTCAGCGTCGAGGAACATGTACTAGGGTGTATGTGCGACTCGTTCAGATAATGAGCTAGAACAAATGAGACCATTTTTACAGTATCAATGGCCCGTACCCATGAATAAGATAGAATAGAAGAACTCTATTCACTATCTAAAAATAAAGATCTCTCATATACCGCTACCGCTATTGTGTATGGAATTTATGGTTTCCATTGGTGCAAATCCAATCACCTCGATTTGAGATGAAAAGCAATTCCCCATTGGTAGCAAATGGTTATCCATTAAGCGGGGAAAATGATATTATATTTAAAAAGCAGAAAGATTATGCTCCTACTCTTGCAAGAACGGACTAACAGGGTCAGCTACCTATTCAACCTTCATAATTAAATGCCGTCACTGTATGGATAGATCTCATTGTAAAAAGACCTATTACTGGATAATTCATGGGTAGAGCCAAAGAGTGTGAACTGTACAAGTTACCAATAACATTGATTAAATGAGGAAAGGGGCTCCGGTGTATAGAGAGGACCTCACCGTTTAAGAAGTAACCATAGAAACGATGGAAACCACTATTTATCCATTTACTATATTATTTTATACCTACTTTGATTTTTTTTATACCTAACATCGGTACAATTTCTTTTTTTTTTTTTTTGAGGTGAAATGCCTGGAAGAAATAAAAAAATTGTGGTTGGGAAGGTTATAGTAGCAAAAGCCATTGGAATTTGTATTTTATACATCGGAAGAATCCGTTTTGTTATTAATAAACCAGGAGAGGGGAAAAGAATGACTGAAAGAAATCAATTAGTTATTCATCAAAGTTTCATTTGATTCAATGACCAGAGTTAGAAGAAGATATAGAGCTTGGAGACGTAGAACAAAAATTCGTTTATTTGCATCAACCTTTCGAGAGGCTCATTCAAGACTTACTCGAACTACTACTCAACAGAAAATGAGAGCTTTGGTTTCCACTCATCGGGATAGAGGCAGGCGAAAGAGAAGTTTTCGTCGCTTGTGGATCACTCGGATAAATGCAGTAACTCGTGAGAATAGGGGATCCCGTAGTTATAGTCGATTAATACTTGATCTGTACAAGAGGCAGTTGCTTCTTAATCGTAAAATACCTGCACAAATAGCTATATCAAATAGGAATTGTCTTGACACGATTTCCAATGAGATCATCAAATAAGGAGATTGGAAGGAATTCACCGGAATGCTTTAAACGGAGTTCCCCGGAGAATGAACTCCGGGAGGGTATAGTAGAAATTCATATGATAAGATAAGTAGTAGGAATGAACGAACACCTTTCAATAAAAAAAAAAGATTTCTTCTTCCCCCATTCTTTTTTTATTATTATTACGGTGCAACAATCTCGCGGCTTTTTCGAACAAAACATCAATCTGAGTTCCAATTAGAGTTTTGATTCGATTGAGGAATAGGCTTATTTATTTCTGGTTCTAGGACCTGTAGTTCTAGGGATGGACTCGGTTCTCTCAAATTGTTTCTCATTATTAAGAAAAGGTAACGAAGATAAAATACGAGCTTGTTTTATAGCAATAGTAATTAATCGTTGTTGTTTCAAGGTTAATCTATTCACTCGTCTAGATAATATTTTTCCTTGTTCACTAATAAATTGACTAATTAAACTCATGTTTCTATAATCAATTCGATCCCCCGATCCAATTGGGGGCAAACGCCTATGAAAAGATCGCTTAGATTTACGAAAGGGCCGCTTGGGTTTATCCATGATTTCTTTCTTATTTCTAAAATCCCATTTATTCATTCATTTCGGATCCGACCGAAATAGGATTTTATTTGTATATAATATATATATGTAATTTCTTCCTCTTCTCTTCCTTGGAAGAGTGACACACGCGTTCCGTTCGATTTATTTCTTTATCTCCCCATGAATCGTATGCTTGTAACAATAAGGGCAGAATTTTTTCAAGTCCAATTGACTAGGTGTATTGTGTCGATTCTTTTGAGTAATATATCTGGAAATGCCCCGCGATTCTTTATTCAAACCATTTCGGACACAACTGGTACATTCCAAAATAACTACTACTCTGACATCTTTACCCTTAGCCATGAACCTCCTTTGGATTTTGGATTCACTCAATTCTTCTATTTTCGATTCGAACAGAAGCCGAGAAGAAGAAAGGAATGAAACGAAAAGTTGCTAACTCGAAATCAATTCAATTATGAAGGATTTCGTTGCAATCAATAGAGTCATAAAATTATTAAGTAATACAATTATTTCTAACTATCAATTATTCCTAATCTCAGTATTTCATTTACTATCTTGTATGATCTTGAACAGCCTGCCCTCGACCCACACTTCTATTTCTGTTCTCCTTATATAAAATAAATTCTATCCTGAACCCCAGTTTCGATGAGGTTCAATCCACTTTTATTCTTTCTCTTTCTTTCCTAAACAACTGAAAAAAAAATAAAAAGAGGGGGATTAGTCACAGATAATTTATTGTATCTCTAATCTGCTTCATCTCTTCCCATGTCAATAACTAGAATGAGAAAAAGGGGAATGTCAACGCATCTGGGAATAAACGATTAATCTCTATCAATAGACCCGCCAAAGACCCGAACCATAGAGTAGCTAGTACAGGTGCCGTGGAGAGATATGTTTTTATATCTCGCATTGAAAATCCTCCTTCTTTTTCTTTAACTTTATTGACTTTATTCTATATTGTAATATATATATGATCAGATGCATATGTAGTTAAAGATCATTTGTATTTGTACGGGGAATCCCTAACTAAAATGGATATATACAATGATCCGGTAGATGAGATCCACCTGTCCCTGAAACTGAAAAAGATAAACACTTCTTCCTGAGCATTACTGATAAATATTCATTCCTTTATATGTTAGGTATGTATATAATTCTTTTCTTTTTTATATAAGATCGAAGGAATGGAAAGGAAAAAGAAATTCTAATTCTATATAGATAGAGGAAATTACGATGTGGAAAACAAGACAGGGATTCCCTACAATGGCACTGTACAACAAATGAAAGGGATGTAGCGCAGCTTGGTAGCGCGTTTGTTTTGGGTACAAAATGTCACGGGTTCAAATCCTGTCATCCCTACCTATTACCTCTCCTATGGACAGTAACGAGGGGTCAATTGAGATCGATTCAAATTGGACATAATCTATCATTTTATGATACTATACATACAAGATGGATTGGGGGTACGAAAAGAATCCTTTTCTTGACATTCGTATCTCCCATCATAATAAAGCGCTCTTAGTTCAGTTCGGTAGAACGTGGGTCTCCAAAACCCGATGTCGTAGGTTCAAATCCTACAGAGCGTGATTCTTTTAATGTCGAATCACAATAAAATAACTTCACTAACTTGAACTGCAACCTGAATTTGACCTCCTGGAAATTCAAGAGGAGGTCAATCAAAAAAAGAGATGTTACTCAATTAAAGGTCCAACTGATCGCCGCGTCTGTATTGTAAATATGCAGTTACAAATAATCCGGCCAAGGTAATAGGAATTAGACCTAACACAATTCCAAATAGAAAAACTTCAATCATTTCAATTTGTTTGAAAGAAGAGAAAAAGAGAGGTAATATCTATCTCTAAATATTAATCCGAATCGCCCATGAATCTCAATAACCAAGAATTGGCAATTGACACGGGAAGGAACATAGAATACCGGGAATCTCACAGAAATACTCATTTTTATGAATTGTTCATTCAATTAATTTGAATTTCAAATAAGTCGTATCTTGCTCAGACCAATCAATAGAGCTGGGGTTATAGTTGAAGCAGCCAGTAGAAAACCGAAATAACTAGTTATAGTAGTCATGGAGGGGCTAAATGATATATGTTCTTTTTTATACATATGTTTATAAAGCACTTACCTAAGTTTCCATTTTTGCGAGATCCAATGACAAGAAAAAATACTAATTGACAGAATCCGTTCCAATTGAAAGTTCTTGATTCATTAGCCATTGGCACTAAAAAAGAGAGAGTAAAGGGGTAGAAAAAAAAAGATGGATTCGTCATCTGTAACATCTACGGATCCCGTGATTCCGAATCAACGGATTCAGTAAGCAACCCGTGAGTCAAGTAAATAAGAACTGTGTCTTGTAACTTCAGTCAAAAATGAAGTTCTCTTTGAGTAACTATGGAATAAAAGAATTGGATTTTAAAATTCCATTTTTTTTATTTTGATCATTTCGTTTCTTTTTCAATTTATCTAATCTATTTTGGAACAAACAGCCGGATAACGCTTTTACTTTTTTAATCATTGGATTCATTCAGTAGTAGGTTGGTTAATTGCACATAATATTTCGAATGAGAAGAAAAATAAAAGTATCCCATGATCTCTCGAAGAAATAAAACCTTTATTTCGAGCCCAACTCAATTCTAAAACTAGCAATTGCTATTATCCTTTTATTTTAGGTTTCACACTCTGTCTTTGCATATCATAGAGTTCAGCCCCTTCCTTGTAGCTAGGTTAAGAAGGAACCTTTGGATCTAATGCAGCAATGGTTGCATCACGAATATTGATAATTGTTCCAATTATTATTTGTTCTGTTTCTTTCATCGAATACTATCTACCACTGTACGACCAAGCAATTACCTGAAATGAAAGGATTAGAAAAAAAACC